TTGTTATTTGGGCGATTTAACGCTCATGTTTTGTTTGTGTATAATAACTGTATGGCTGTGGTGGCAGTCTTAGTTTAATGTGTTAAAGGTTTTTCCTATTTTAGCCTAGGTTAATAATTTTTAAAAAAAATTTTAAAATTTTTTAAAATTTTTTCCTATTTTAGCCTAGGTTAATAATTTTTAAAAAAAATTTTTAAAATTTTTTAAAATTTTTTCCTATTTTAGCTTAGGTTAATAATTTTAAAAAAATTTTTTAAAATTTTTTAAAATTTTTTAAAATTTTTTCCTATTTTAGCTTAGGTTAATAATTTTAAAAAAATTTTTTAAAATTTTTAAAAAAATTTTTAAAATTTTTTCCTATTTTAGCCTAGGTTAATAATTTTTAAAAAAAATAAAAAAAAAAGTTAAAAATTTTTCCTGTTTTTCCTTTGTGTTTTTCTTTCTATCTTTTTTTTTTTTTTTTTTCTTTTTTTTTTTTTTTTATCACTAAAATTACAGAAGAGCCGACCCCGGGGCCAACTAAAACTGGGGGGAGGGGGGGCCTAATTAAAGAGTAATATGTATAACGAGCATTAAATATTTATGTACATGAAAGCCGAGCTGGTCCGTTCTGCAAGGAATATGTACCACCTTGATTTAATGATTTTAGATATAAGCCCCCGGGTAGTGGATGAGATCTCCCCAAAAAAATAAAGAACCAATAGCCATTGAAGAAAAGGGATGCCGCGATTACGGACGTGAATGAGTGAAGCCATATGGTGCGGGTTGAGGCCTCTAAGAAGAGGAAAGAATGTCCAGGCAATAGCAAGATGGGTACGTGAGAGTGATAACCAGAGGTCTCTAAGAAGAGCAATAAATGTGAGCCGTGTCCAGGTATGGGCTTGAGACTAGTAATAGTTAGTATGGATACAATGGATGGTGATTTCACGTGAGATGCTGACTAATAAGAACTAATGGATGGGTGCTAGGGGCAGATAAATGAATGCCTTATAATACATAGCTGGGGGGTGGTACATATTATCTTTTTGTTTGGGGGAAGGTAATAGTGCTCGTGGTTTTTGGTTGGTCTGTTTGTCATTCGGGACTCTTTGTCCATATTAACATTTTCAGTGTTATGCTTTTGTGAATTAAGCTACGATGACTGATTTAGTTCAAGAAGTAGTTTAATAAGAATGTCGGCTTTGGGGGCCGGAAGAGTAGAGTTATGTCTGCCTTCTTGAACGGTTGTTAGACACTCTTGGGAAGGTGTGTGTATTCCATCTCTGTCTTACAAGGCCAGCGCTTTGGGGTTGAGCTACAAGAGTGTGTGGGGTTATTCTACTGCCTCATGTTGGTATAATGGGGAGTTTTCATGGTCCGTAGGGTCGGTACCGAAGGGGTTTGATTAATAGGTTTTCAATTATTCCAGCCAGCGGTAGTAAGATAAGGATGGTGGAGAAGTAGATGAAGGAGGCTATTTGTCCAATTAAGATGTATGGGTCCTGCACTGGTTGTCCTCCAATTCATGTGAGAATAAAGAAGTCTGCGATTAGGGTTCAGAATAGGAGTTGGGATAGAGGGCGCAGGCTTATTGATTGCCGTTTTGATGTATGTAGTGCAGGTAGAAGTAATAGTACTAGGATGGATGCGAACATGGCAAGTACTCCTGTGAGCTTGTTTGGGATAGATCGTAGGATTGTGTAGGCAAATAAGAAGTATCATTCTGGTTTAATATGGTCTGGCGTCTTTATGGGGTCGGCAGGGGTAAAGTTTTCTGGGTCCCCTAATAGGTTTGGGAAGTAGAACGTAAGGGTTATTAATAGGACGGTGGCTATGACTATTCCTATGGCGTCTTTTGCTGAGAAGTATGGGTGGAATGGAATTTTGTCGGCGTTGGAGGCTAGTCCTAGTGGGTTGAATGATCCGCGTTCGTGGAGGAAGATGAGGTGTGTGATGACTGTGGCTATGAGGACAAATGGGAGAAGGAAGTGTAAAGTGGTGAATCGTGTTAGGGTTGCGCTGTTGACTGATGGCCCTCCTCAAATTCAGGTTACAATTGTGTCTCCTACGTATGGGATGGCTGATATTAGGTTGGTGATTACGGTTGCCCCTCAGAATGATATTTGTCCTCATGGTAAGACGTAGCCTATGAAGGCAGTTGCTATCAGTAGTAACAGTAGCAGTACTCCGATGTTTCATGTGTTTTCATTGAGATATGATCCATAGTATACTCCGCGCCCAATGTGTAGGAAAATACATAGGAAGAATAGGGAGGCTCCGTTTGCATGGAGACTTCGGATTAATCAGCCATATCAAACTTCTCGTGAAGTATAAGCGACAGATATAAAAGCCAGAGAGTCATCAGCTAGGAAGTGCATTATTAGTAGGATGCCCGATGCTAGTTGGATTAATAGGGTGAATCCAAGAAGTGATCCAAAATTTCATCAGTAGGAGATGTTGGATGGGGTGGGTAAGTCAATTAAAGAGTGGTTTACTAGTTTTAAGAGTGGGTGGGATTTTCGTAGTTGGTGGGCCATTTGGTTTAATGTTAGTTTTTATAGTTGAAGATACAACAGGGGTTTTTCGTACCCCAGGTCTTGGTCTAAGTCCAGGTGAGAATAATGGGAATTACATTTTTTCTTCTTTGTTGTTTAATGATAGTCAGTGTGGTGTTAGTGGCGTCTGGGGTGACGATCCATTATGGGGTGGTTAGTTTGCTTTTTGCTGCAATATTTGGCAGTGCATTATTAGTAGTGGGAGGTGGAAGTTTTATGCCGCTTGTAGTACTACTAATTTATTTGGGCGGTTTATTGGTGGTTTTTGCTTTTTGTGTGGGATTCACTGATGATAAATATTGTGAATTCTGGGGAGCAGGGGGGTCTAAGGTGTTGGCCTGTGTTTGCGGGGCTGGTTTAGGCGTTGGTGGATATTATATATATGACTCTGCGTGAGCTGAGGTTTTAGGGTGTTTTGTTGATGCCGTTGAGACCTGAAGTGGTGATGTGAGTAATGAGTTTTTAGGGGTTGGGCTGTTTTATATAAGCGGCTGGGGCTTTCTCATTTTAAGTGGTTGGGCTTTATTGGTGGTGTTGTTTACCATTATGATTCTAGTTCGTGGGCGGCATCGAGGGGCTCTGCGCTCATTGAGGTTAAGTAGAACAAGGAGATTAGTATGATGGATAGGATAATGATTTTTAAGTATGGGTTAATTCGGGCTTTATGGAGATTAGTTAGTAGCTTGGCCATTAGTATTTGTAGGTAGGTTATTGTTTTAGGGCCTAAGGCTTCATAGTGTGTTTGGTCTATCAGATGGGTTGATAGTTTTTGGCTGATTTGTAAGACTATGGATGATAGGGTATGGTGCAGAATGAAGTAAGAGTGGATGATTTTAGAGATGAGGGGGTTTTGGGTGCCTTTGGTGGAGTTGGGAAGTTGGTCTGTTACTGTAATTAGGATTGAGCCGACCAGTAACCCTAGGATTAAGATACTTAGTGCGGCCAGCTTGGCTGATGTTGGTATGGTTAGCTGTGGAATATTTGGTGGTAGAATAGTGGCTGAAATTATGAGCCCGCCCGCGATGCTTCCAATGGCTAGCCGTATAATTGGGTTGGTTGTCCGAGGAGTTTCGGAGATGGGGGATAGTGGTAGGATTCGTGGGGTGCTTAGGGCTACATAGTAGATCATGCGCAGGCTGTAAAGTGTGGTGAAGGTGGTTGCTACTAGGGTTATGGCTAGTGACAGGGAGTTTACGCTGGAGGTGTTGATTGATTCAATGATGGCGTCTTTTGAGTAAAAGCCAGCCATAAATGGTATTCCTGAGAGGGCAAGGGAGCCAATAATTAAGCAGGAGGATGTAGTAGGAAGCGCTTTTTTGAGTCCTCCCATCTTTCGGATGTCTTGTTCGTTGTCTAGGCTGTGGATGATTGCTCCTGCGCATAGGAATAGTATTGCTTTAAAGAATGCGTGTGTTGAGATGTGTATAAATGCGAGTTCGGGTTGTTTTAACCCAATGGAGGTCATTATTAGGCCTAGCTGGCTAGTAGTTGAGTAGGCAATAATTTTTTTTAGATCATTTTGGGTTAGTGCACAGGAGGCGGCCAGTATGGATGTGAAGGCCCCCAGCAGTAAGCAGGCTGTGGTTGCTGTTTCGCTGCTGTATAGGAGGTCTGAGGTGCGGATGAGTAGGAATACTCCAGCTACTACTATAGTGCTTGAGTGCAGTAGGGCTGAGACGGGGGTTGGACCTTCTATTGCTGCGGGGAGTCATGGGTGGAATCCGAATTGAGCAGATTTTCCAGCAGCTGCTAGAAGCAATCCGAGTGAGGGGATGAGGGCTATGTCTGGTGTGATTTGTATGCCTTTAATACTTAGGGATAGGTTGTTGATGACTATTCATGCCAGGGTGATAACTAGGCCAATGTCTGCTAAGCGGTTATAAATTACGGCTTGCATGGCAGCTTTGTTTGAGTTTGATCGGAATGATCATCAGTTAATCAGCATAAAGGATATGATGCCCACTCCTTCTCAACCAATGAAAAATTGGAAGAGGTTTTCAGCAGTTACAAGAATTATTATTATTAGGGTGAAGGTGATGAGTTGGTTAAAGAAAGCGTTAATTTTTATGTCTGACTCCATGTATTGTACTGTAAATTCTATGATAGACCATACAACAAAAAGGAGGATGGGTAAGAAGAAGGTGGAGTAAATGTCTAGCGTGAAGCTAATGCGAATTGTGGTTGTGCTGATTGTTGATCACTGGGTTTCGTATGTAGTAATGGTTAAGTCATTATAGATGAGATAGGTCAGTGGGATTAGGCTAGTGAGGAAGGCCAGTTTTGCTGTCAGCACTTTGGTGTTAAGTGGCGAGGTCAGTTTTGAGTTTGGGATTAGTATTGGGAGCGTTAAGATTGCTAGGGGTAGCAGGAAAAGTATAATGATTAAGGTTGAGGACTGTGTTATGGTTGCTTTCACTTGGAGTTGCACCAAGATGCTCGGCTCCTAAAGCCGATGGAATACTGTTATCCATTAAAAGCTTTGTAGTATTTGTAGTAAGATGTGTGCCGGTAGATAAGGAGTGAGTGAGTTCCTGTTTTTAGGTCCACATTCTAACGTTTTGTTTAAACTATATCTACGGGTCAGTATTGTATAATATGAGAGCCGGGTGATTAAATCCGGGGGACAGAATTAGCAGTTCTTGTAGGCACTCTCATAGTTGGTGCGCTTTCGTCAGTTGTTACGGTTTATTGGTAATACATTAGTTGAGGAATAAGGATTAAAGCAACTGATGGTGCAGAGTGTAGCATTATTAGCAGATGTTCTCGCGTTTGGGTTGGGCTTATTGTAATAATGTGGCTTGGTAAGGTTCCTTGCTGGGTGGAGGAGAATATGTGTAGGGTGTAAATCGAGGTGATGAATGCGCTTAGTCCTGTTAGAAAAATAGTAATGTCCGCCCAGTCAAATAGTGATACTATAAGGGTGAGCTCTCCAATAAAGTTAATTGTTGGGGGGAGTGCTATGTTTGTTAAGCAGGCCAGAAGCCATCAGGATGTCATGATTGGGGTGGCGAGTTGTACTCCTTGCGTTAGTAGTAGGGTTCGTGAGTGTGTTCGTTCATAGGTGATATTTGCCAAGCAGAATAGTATTGAGGATGTAAGGCCGTGGGCCACTATTATAATTATTGAGCCTGAGGGGGCTAGTTGATTACGAGTGAGGATCGAGCTTGTTATTAGTCCCATGTGGCTTACTGAGGAGTAGGCAATTAGGGATTTTAAGTCTGTTTGTCGTAAGCAGATTATGCCAGTTATGAGTGCACCCCATAGTGCCACTGTTAGGGGAAGGATATAAGAGGATGTGGTTTGTTCAGTTAGTAGGTTTGTAATTCGTAGCAGGCCATAGCCCCCGAGTTTTAATAGGATCGCTGCAAGGACTATGGATCCGGCAATGGGGGCTTCTACGTGGGCTTTTGGTAGCCATAGGTGAAGGCCGTAAATTGGGATTTTTACTAGGAAGGCCAATATAAGGGAGGTTCACAGTAACGTGCTTGTCCAGAATATTAGGGTTATTTGTGGTAATAGTTGTAAAAGTGTAATGGATGTAGTTCCTTTTATGTTATAGACCCAGAGAAGCGCAATTAGAAGCGGTATAGAGCTAGTGATGGTGTATAGGAGGAAGTATAGTCCGGCTCCGAGTCGTTCTGTTTGGGAGCCTCATCGGGCGATCACTATTAGGGTTGGAATGAGGGTCGCTTCAAAGGCGGTGTAAAATAGTATCAGGTCTAGGGCCATGAATACTAATATTAGGGCCAATTGTAGGAGGGCTAGGGCTGTAATAAATAGCCGTTTTTGTTGGGTTGGGTCGTGTGATATGGAGCTTTGGCTGGCTATAAATATTAATGGAAGTAGTCAGCAGGATAGTATAAGTAGGGGTGTTGAAATTTGGTCGCTTCCTAATAATAAACCACTAGTATTTACCAGAATGTCTCCGGGGTTTAAGACAAGTATGCCTAGGATAATAATAACTGTTGAGTAGGCTGTCGGTGATAGTCAGGTGTTTTTTGTGGTTGTTAGGCAGGTTGAGGGAATTAGTATTATTGTGGGTACAATGATTTTTAACATTGGAGCAGATTTAGGTTTTTGAGGTTGGCTGTATTATGTGTTCGGGCTGAGGCAATTAGTAGGGCGAGGCCAATGCCAGCTTCACAGGCTGATAGTGTTAGGACTGTTAAAGGCAGGATGAGAGATGAGATGTTTGAGTTTAGAGACCATGTTGCTATTAATAGAAATACTGACAATATCATGCCTTCCAGGCATAATAGGGCTGAGAGGAGATGAGTGTGGCGGAAGGTAAACCCAATGGTGAAGATGATGAAAGAAAGGGTAAACAGTAGATTGGTGGGGGAGGTCAATAGGGAGCCATGAAGTTGGTCATGATTTTCTAGGCCGAAGCTAGAAGTCTTAGCTTGGACTAGCTCCTTTGGTTAAAGGCTATTCTGCTCATTCTAGTCCGCCTTGTAGTCATTCGTACGTTAGACCTGCAAATATGAGTAAGAAGATAATGATGGCTCATGTGATGCTTTTGATCAGGTTTGTGAGTTGAAGGGCTCATGCTAGTGGTAGTAGAATGGCGATCTCTAGGTCAAATAGCAGGAATAAGATGGCGATTATGAAAAAGCGGATAGATAGTGGCAGGCGGGCGGATCCTAGCGGGTCGAATCCGCACTCATATGGTGAGAGTTTTTCGGGGTCTGGGGTCATTTCTGATATCAGTAGGTTTAAGGTAATTACGGCTACTGCAGTGGCTGTGGCTAATATGAATGCAGTAAGTAGGTTTATTGCTCTTCCCTGAGGTTGATACCAGGGTTTAATGATTGGAAGTCATTTGTATTGTCAATACTAGAAGAGCAGGAGCCTCATCAATAGATTGAGATGTATAGGAATAGTCAGACCACATCTACGAAGTGTCAGTATCAAGCGGCGGCTTCGAAGCCGAAGTGGTGATTTGAGGTGAAGTGGTGTATGATTTGTCGGTAGAGGCAGGTTATCAGGAATGTTGAGCCAATAATAACATGTAGGCCGTGAAAGCCTGTGGCAACGAAGAAGGTTGAGCCATAGCTGCTGTCTGCGATGGTGAATGGGGCTTCGTAATATTCTATTGCTTGAAGAGCAGTGAAGTATAGCCCTAGAATAATTGTAAGAGTTAAGGCGTGGATGGCAGGTGTTCGGTTGGCTTCCATTAGGCTGTGGTGGGCTCATGTCACAGTAACCCCTGAGGCTAGTAGAACTGCTGTATTGAGGAGTGGAACTTCGAATGGGTCTAATGTGGTAATTCCGGTTGGTGGCCATTGTCCCCCCAGTTCTGGGGTTGGAGCCAGGCTTGAGTGGTAGAATGCTCAGAAAAATCCAAGGAAAAAGAAGACCTCTGAGGTGATAAAGAGGATTATACCATATCGTAGTCCTTTTTGGACTGGTGGGGTATGGTGGCCTAGATAGGTGCTTTCTCGGACAACGTCTCGTCATCATTGAAATATAATCAGCAAGGTTGAGATTAGTCCTATAAGTAAAACTAGGCTTAAATTACAGTGGAATCATAGGATTAATCCGGCTGTTAGTATTATGGCAGCCATAGCCCCTAAAATTGGTCACGGGCTTGGGTTAACCATGTGAAATAGGTGTATTTGGTGGGTCATTATACGTTTTCTTGCAGGTATAGTGAGAGTAGTAGGGTAAATACATATGCTTGGATCATTGCTACCGCAATTTCCAGGAGTATTAACAGGGCCAGGATGGACAGGGTTAGTCCAGCAAGTAGCGTGGAAGTTGTCACTAGGTTGAGTGCAGCAGTAGAGATTAGGTGTATCAAAAGATGTCCTGCGGTGAGGTTGGCTGTAAGTCGCACGGCGAGTGCGATTGGTCGGATGAGCAGGCTGATTGTCTCGATTAAGATTAAGATTGGGATAAGGGGTGTCGGGGTCCCTTCTGGCAGGAGGTGGGCTAGTGAAGAAGCCGGTTTGTTTCGTAGGCCAATTAGTACTGTTGCCAGCCATAGTGGTAAGGCCAGGGCTATGTTTATAGACAGCTGAGTTGTTGGTGTAAATGTATATGGGAGAAGGCCTAAAAGGTTGTTTAGAATAAGCATTGTTAATAGTGAGACCAGCATTAATGATCACTTATGTCCCGGTTTGTTCACTGGGGTTATGATTTGTTTAGTGGTTTTTGCAATTAGCCAGGCTTGTAGGGTTGTTAAAGGGTTCGACAGTCAGCGGTCTTGTGGGTTATAAATTAGCAGTGTCGTTAGCAATATGGCTGGGATTAATAGTGATATGCCAAATAGCTTAGGCACTAAGAATTGGTCAAATAGATTTAGATTTGTGGCCAGGATCATGTTTTAGTAGTTTTTTGGTTTGGGTTGCTTGGGTTATTTATAAACTTTATAGAAGCAATTTTTGGTTGTAAAGTAATAATGAATACTAGCCATGTAATGGATGAGATCATTAATCAAGGTTCTGGGTTTAATTGTGGCATGTCACTAAGGGGGTTGGCGTGGTCCCCAATGCTAGCTTAAAAGGCTAGGGCTTTGGCCGGTTTAGCTTCTTAGTGGTTATGAGTTTGTTTTTAATCAGCTTTGGAAATGCTGTATTGGTACAGCTTCTACAACAATAGGCATAAAACTATGGTTTGCCCCGCAGATTTCAGAGCATTGGCCATAGAAAACCCCAGGGTTGGGAGATGTTAGTGAGGTTTGGTTTAGTCGCCCGGGTACTGCGTCTATTTTGATTCCTAAGGATGGCACTGCTCATGAGTGTAGGACGTCTTCAGCTGTAATTAATGTTCGAGTGCTTGAGTTTGTTGGGACAACCATGCGGTGGTCTACTTCTAGGAGGCGGAAATGACCTTGAGGTAGGTCTTGTGTTGGTAGTATGTAAGAGTCGAACTCCAGCTGTGAAAAGTCTGTATATTCATATGTTCAATACCATTGATGTCCAATTACTTTAATGGTTAGGCATGGGTTGGTGGTTTCGTCTATGAGGTATAGTGTGCGCAGAGATGGAAGGGCGATGGTAATTAGGATTAGGGCTGGTAGAATAGTTCAGATTATTTCTATTTCTTGTACATCTGTTGCATTTGTGTGGTATAGGCTTGTTAGCAATAAAACTGAGATTGTATAGAGTACAAACATGCTGATTAGAAAAATAATTATTAGTGTGTGGTCATGAAAATAGAGGAGTTCTTCTATTAATGGGGATATTGCGTCTTGGAGTCCTAGGTGTATTGGATTTGCCATAGAAGAGTAAAGGGGTTTGATCCTATATTTTGCCCTTGACAAGGGCGGGTAATATGTGTATACTAACTCTTCTTGGAGGACAGAGCATGTCGTATTGCGCTTGGCTTGAAACCAAATGGTGGGGGTTCAATTCCCCCTGTCCTTGGCATTAGGTTGTGGTTGTGCTTATTTTAGTTTTGGTTGTACTTGAACAAAGACTGGTTCTTCGTAGGTGTGGTATGATGGTGGACAGTTGTTTAGTCATTCTACATTTGTGCTTGCTATTTCAGGTACTTGAACTTTTCGTTTTGATGAAAATGCTTCTCATACAATAAATGTGAGTAGGATAACTGATACTATGGAGATTAATGACCCAATCGAGGAGATTATATTTCAGAAGGCATATGCGTCTGGGTAGTCTGAATACCGTCGTGGTATTCCTGATAGGCCTAGGAAGTGTTGTGGGAAGAAGGTTAGGTTTACACCTGTAAATATGATCATGAATTGAATTTTTGTTCATGTGCTGTGTAGGGTGAATCCTGTAAATAATGGGAATCAGTGGGTGAATCCGCTTATGATGGCGAATACTGCTCCCATAGATAGCACATAGTGGAAGTGGGCTACTACGTAGTAGGTGTCGTGGAGAATAATGTCCAGTGACGAGTTAGCTAGTACAATTCCTGTTAGTCCTCCTACTGTGAATAAGAAAATGAAGCCGAGTGCTCATAGCATGGGGGCTTGTCATTTTACTACTCCCCCATAAATAGTGGCTAATCAGCTGAATACTTTTACACCAGTGGGGATGGCGATAATCATTGTGGCGGATGTGAAGTATGCTCGAGTGTCAACATCTATTCCTACTGTAAACATGTGGTGGGCTCAGACAATGAAGCCAAGGAAGCCAATTGACATTATGGCTCATACTATTCCTATATAACCAAATGGTTCTTTTTTGCTTGAGTAGAAGGTAATTACGTGGGAAATTATTCCAAACCCTGGCAGGATAAGGATATATACTTCTGGGTGGCCGAAGAATCAGAAAAGGTGTTGGTATAGGATTGGGTCTCCTCCTCCTGCCGGGTCGAAGAAAGTGGTGTTCAAGTTTCGGTCAGTGAGTAATATAGTAATCCCTGCAGCTAGGACGGGTAGTGATAGCAATAGGAGAACAGCTGTAACTAGAACAGATCATACAAAAAGGGGCGTTTGTTGTTGTGACATTGCTGGGGGTTTTATGTTGATAGCTGTGGTAATAAAATTAATTGCTCCAAGGATGGATGACACTCCAGCAAGGTGAAGGGAGAAGATAGTGAGGTCTACTGATGGTCCGGCGTGGGCTAGGTTTCCAGCTAGAGGTGGGTAGACTGTTCATCCGGTGCCAGCCCCAGTTTCAATAAAGGCGGAAAAGAGGAGTAGGGTAAATGATGGGGGCAGCAATCAGAAGCTTATGTTGTTTATGCGAGGGAATGCTATGTCGGGTGCTCCAATTATTAATGGGAGTAGTCAATTTCCAAATCCCCCGATCATGATTGGTATAACTATAAAGAAAATTATGATAAAGGCATGTGCTGTAACAATGACATTGTAAATTTGGTCATCTCCTATGAAGGGACCCGGCTGGCTGAGCTCTGTTCGGATTAATAGGCTTATGGCTGTGCCTACTATTCCGGCTCAGGCGCCGAAAATAAAGTACAAGGTGCCAATATCTTTGTGGTTAGTGGAAAAAAGTCAACGATTAATATTCACTGGTAGAATGGCCGAGTGTGATGGCAGTGGGCTGTAAACCTATTTACAGAGGTTCAAATCCTCTTTTTACCAGGCTCTGTAGTGAAATTCACGACGAACTGCAAACTCGTAGATGTACTTTAAATTGTACCTGGGCTTAAGATTTAGGTAAAAACTAGCCGGTTAGAGTAATTAGCTGTTAACTAATAATTTATGGGATCGAGGCCCATTTGCCTAGTGAGGTTTTAGCTTAATAAAAGTCTATGATTTGCATTCAGAAGATATAGGATAAAACCCTATAAACCTTACTCAAGAAATAGGAGATTGTTAACTCCTATCTAGGGCTTTGAAGGCCCTTGGCTTGAAGATTGAACCTAATTTCTTTTAATAGGACTCTTGTTTTGTAATGGCTTTTATTATGGTGGCCGCTAGGATTAAGGTTAGGGCGGCTATAGCTAGGGAGTTGATTGTGAGGCTGGTTTGTTGGACTGGTTTGCGTCATAGTCGTTGGGTATTAGCAGTGTTGGGGGGAAGGGTGGATGCGGAGTTGTACCATAGTCGGAGGTAGAAGAAAAGGCTTAGAAGAGAGGCCATGAGTATTGTGAATGCGACTCAAATTGCTCCCTCTGCTACGAGCTGGTCGATTGTTAGTCATTTTGGTAGGAAGCCGGCTAGTGGGGGTAGTCCTGATAGGGACAATAAAGAGATCGTCAATAGTAGGGAAGTAATTGGGGCTTTTTGGAACGAAAGTAGGAGGTTGTTAATGGATGTTGTTGAAAGTTTTTCTAGTGTGAGAAGCGTGGTGGAAATTGTGATTGAGTACAAATAGAAGGCTAGGATTGTAAGTGATGGTGCGTATTTGATAATCACCAGGGTTCAGGCTATTTGGGCAATTGAAGATAATGCTACTAGTTTTCGGATTTGGGTTTGGTTAAGTCCAAGTCAGCCAGCAATTGTGGCGGATAGGATAGATACTGCAGAGAGGACCTCGAAATTAATTAGTGGGCTCATTAGGTACAGTATAATTAGTGGACCTAGTTTTTGTCAGGTAAGTAGGAAGATGGAGGCGGTTGGAGTTATTCCTTGAATGGTTTCGGGCACTCAGAAGTGGAATGGCACTAATCCAATTTTAATAAACAGGGCTAGGGCCGTAATGGTTGTAAGTGTTTGGTTTGTTACTTCTGTAATTTGGCCACCCCCGGTTGTGATATAGTTTAACGTCCATGAGAAGATGATCAGGCAGAAGCGGTGGCCTGTGTGAGGAGTATTTTTGTGAGCTTCAACGGATCGTGGGTGCGATTTATTGGCAATTAATGGCAGAACTACTAATGTGCTAAGTTCTAGTGCTACCCATATGAGCACCAGGTGGGTGGAGGATAGGAAAATGAGTGTTGTAATAGTTAGTGTAGTTAAGATGACGGGCTGGAAGATGGGCATGAGTTAGGAGAGGAAGGATTGCCCCTCATTGTTGGGGTATGGACCCAATAGCTTTAGTTAGCTTACTCTTCTGTTAGGGGATACTACAATGGAAGTAGGAAGAATTTTGGATTCTTTTGTGCAGGTTCAACCCCTGCTCCTCTAGGATTCGGGAGGATTTTAACCTCCACTTTCTACCTCATCAAAGTAGCCCTTTGGCGTTCAGGCACGAATCCTTGCTACTGGAAGACCAAATGTTGACACTGGGAACGACGAGTGTCACAGGCAGATTGCCAGGGTGGCTGGCAAGAAGTTTTTTCACAGTAGGTGTATCAATTGATCATACCGAAATCGCGGGTATGATGCTCGGACTCATAGGAATCCGATGGTTAGTAGAATCGATTTACTTATTAGGGCGGTGGTGAATAATGTTTGTGTTTGCAGGTTTGTTGTTGTGTTTAGGAATAAGATGGTGGTTAAAATGTTTATTAGCAGGATGTTAGCGTATTCAGCCAGAAAAAATAGTGTGAATAGCCCTGCGCTATACTCAACGTTGAAGCCAGATACTAGTTCTGACTCACCCTCTGTGAGGTCAAACGGGGCGCGGTTTGTTTCTGCTAATGTTGAGGTATATCATATTATTAGTAATGGTCACGTGGTTAGAGCCAAGTAGGTGGGTTCTTGGGTCACAGCTAGTGCGTGTAGTGAAAATCCACCACTAAGTAGGACGATAGATAGAACAATGATGGCTAATGTGACTTCGTAGGAGATGGTTTGGGCTACTGCTCGTAAGGCGCCTATTAGGGCGTATTTAGAGTTTGATGCTCACCCGGATCACAATAGCGAGTAGACTGCTAAGCTGGATATGGCTAATAAAAATAGCATGCCGAGGTTTAGATGGGCGATAGAAAATGGCACGGGCAGGGGGGTTCATATAATTAGGGATAAAATGAGGGCGACTGCGGGGGATAAAATAAATAAAGCAGGGGTGGCGAGTAGGGGCAGTGTTAGCTCTTTGATAATAAGCTTGAGGCCATCGGCGAATGGCTGTAGCAGTCCAAGGGGGCCGACAATGTTGGGGCCTTTACGTAGCTGTATATAGCCAATGATTTTTCGTTCTAGTCCCGTTAGGAATGCAACTGCGATTAGGACTGAGATGATGTAGATAAGGATGGGCGTGGTTGTTAAAAAACTTATTGCTGAGTAGAGAATTTGAATCTCTGGGTAAAGGGCTTAGGTCTTTTGCATTAAACCAGGCTCTGCCAACCCAGCTTCCTCTTGTATTGAGGCGGGGTGTGATTGTCCTGGTTGTTAATTTAGTTGTTTTCATTAAGCTTTAGGTAAGGCTTACTTTAGTGGCATGGGCCTTGCTCTTTCGGTCCTTTCGTACTAGAAAGGTTCGCATTCATAGATAGAAACCGACCTGGATTGCTCCGGTCTGAACTCAGATCACGTAGGACTTTAATCGTTGAACAAACGAACCATTAATAGCGGTTACACCATTAGGATGTCCTGATCCAACATCGAGGTCGTAAACCCCCTTGTCGATACGGGCTCTTGAAGGGGATTGCGCTGTTATCCCTGGAGTAGCTTGGTTCATGAATCGGCGTGTGCCGGATCTGATTACATTTAAGCACTTTGTGGTGTGGGTCTTGGTTAGTAATTGTCATGTTACTGTTTTCCTGGAAAGTTTTTTTTATTTTGGGGTCGCCCCAACCGAAAACGCTAAATCAACGTGCTAATTGTAGTCAGCCCGCTTGGGGTGAGATTTTACAATTTTTTGTGATTTAGTGGTTTAAAGTTTCACAGGGTCTTCTCGTCTAATGTTGACATCCCTGCTTTTGCACAGGGAGATCAATTTCACTGGCCTTCTGCAAGAGACAGATAGATTCTCGTTTAGCCCTTCATACTGGTCCTTATTTAAAGAACAAATGATTACGCTACCTTCGCACGGTTGTAGATACCGCGGCCATTTAACTTAAAGTCATTGGGCAGGCATCACCCCCAATACTTGGCTAGCTGGGGGCTGTGTTTTTGGTAAACAGTCGGAATCTTTGTTTGCCGAGTTCCTTTTGCAGGGTTTAGCCTTTCCTGTTGCGCTCCTGTGTTGGGTTAACAGTGTGTGGCCCTTATGTTTGTGGTAGATGGGCAGGGTGTTAATTACCAATAGTGTGTCATGAGTAGTGTAGGCTGGCGCCCAGGAGAAGATCAAGTTTCTTATTACTAATTTTAGCATAATCTCTTCTAATGTTTTAGAAAGGCTTGGTTGTGCTGTAGGGTTTAATTTTGTTGTAGGTATTTTTTGGTGCGAGCTTTGACGCTTTCGTTGTGCTGGCTGCTTTAAAGCCTACATTTAAAGTGCGAGTTAGTTTTACCCTTAGGTAGAGGTTGAGTCCTGTGTTAATGGGGCTGTACCCCCATTAAATAGCTTGAAAGCTTTCTTTGTCCTTTGTCTTGGTGAGTCAGAAGGCTTTCAGTAGAACTTATATTCTGTTCCCAAGCAACCAGCTATCACTGGGCTCGTTAGGCTTTTCACTTCTACTAGGCAGTCTTCCCGCTCTTTTGCTACAGAGATGGGTTGGTGCTGTGTTACTTCTGCTGGCTAGTAGCTCGCCCAGATTCGGGTGTAAGTGACTTTAGTGCTCCTTGCCACGATTATGTTTGGCTAAACCATAATGCAAAAGGTAAAAGGGTTAATCTTTGCTGTGTTGTACTTTTGTGTTAAATTTTTATTTCATCTTTCCCTTGCGGTACTGTCTCTATTGCGCCTATTGTCTTTTCTCTCGCCGATACTTAGGCATAAAAATGTTTTGGTTTAGTGTAGTTAACTTTATTTGGGTTGATTTTAAGGGCTAGGGCGGGTTGATCAAAATGGTTTATTTAGGTAAACATGTTTCAGGTGTAAGCAGAATGCTTTGGTTTAAGCTACATTTTGATGTTCCAAGCACACCTTCCGGTACGCTTACCTTGTTACGACTTTCCTCATCTCATTGAATTCTATGTGCGTTATGTAGCAAAAATTGGGTTAAATTCGAGGAGGGTGACGGGCGGTGTGTACATATTCCGGGGCCATCTTCAACTAGGCACTCTTCTCCTAATTTACTGCTAAATCCGTCTTTGACAGTCCTGGTTTCACAGGCCTCTCCGTGACCAATTTCTATGGTGTAGAAAATGTAGCCCATCTCTACCAACTTATTGGCTGCACCTTGACCTGACGTACTAGCTCAGAAGTGAGTTATTGTGCTAGGTTCTTGTCCCTCATGGGCTAAGCTTGCGACGGCGGTATACAGGCTGCTTAGGGCAAAAGGTGGTTGGGTGGATCGTGTATTGTCGATTATAGGACAGGCTCCTCTAGGTGGGTTCGAAATACCGTCAAGTCCTTTGAGTTTTAAGCAAGTTGCTCGTAATCCCCTGGCGAGTGTAGTGTGTGGTTAGTACACCTTTGTTGAGGGCTGGGCATAGTAGGGTATCTAATCCTAGTTTGTACCCCAGCTTTCGTGGGTTCGGGTGTGTCTTGTTGGTTAAGGCTATGTTAATATTGGCGTTTTTGGCAGGTTTTTAGCTTTTCACGGCTTGACAAGCTTTTCGCCTTAACTTAGTAGATTTGATCTTAGCCACAATTTACGCCGTTTTTATTAACTTGGGGCTGTAGCTGTGTAACCGCGGCTGCTGGCACGGAGATTGGCCGCCCCTTTGCGCTCTAACTAAATCAAGCTTTCGCTTATGGTTTAATGTTAATCACTGCTGTATCCCATGGGGGTGTGGCCGTAGGCTAGGCGTCGTGGGCTATAGTGTTAATGTGCCTGATGCCGGCTCCGTGTCCCTTAGTTGGGCTATTTGGGGTGTTCTCACTGGGGCGTTGATGCTTGCATGTGTAAGTTGAGCAATAGCTAATAATAAGGTCAGGACTAAACCTTTG